TCGACCCATCCTGTATATTGTCTTTTTCGTTCCGTGTTGGAATATAACCTTAATTTATTATTTGTTATTAGTTAGTTATTAGATGAGATTTTACGAAAAAATTATTTCTAGGCGAGAACAAATATTTCTTTTTTTGTTCGATGCGAAGACATAGGAAAAACCACTTTTTATCATTATATTTCATTTAGAATGAAAGGGAATTCCATCATATTCATATTATAGTGAAGTCTTACCCTCGGATTCCCACAAAACAAAAGAGAATCCTTTTCCACACTTCCTATTAGTAGTGATTGAATTCTATGGTTAGTCTGATAGGAAATAAGATATTCAAATAAAAATAAAGAATTGTGGATCGAATGACTATTCATCTATTGTATTTTTATGCAAATAGGGGGCAAGAAAACTCTATGGAAAGATGGTGGTTTAATTCGATGGTGTTTAATAAGGAGTTAGAACACAGGTATGGGATAAAGAAATCAACGGATAATCTTGGTCCTATTGAAAATACTAGTGAAAGTGAAGATCCGAATAGAAAAGGTAGGTCTAAAAACATTCATAGTTGGAGGGGTCGTGACAATTCTAGTTTCAGTAATGTCGATCATTTATTTGGCGTCAAAGACATTCGGAATTTCCTCTCTGATGATACTTTTTTTGTTAGGGATAGTAATGGAGACAGTTATTCTATCTATTTTGATATAGAAAATCAGATTTTTGAGATTGACAACGATCATTCTTTTCTGAGTGAACTAGAAAGTTCTTTTTCTAGTTATCGCAATTCTAGTTATATGAATAATGGATCCACGAGTGAAGATTCCTTAGGCAATCCTTACATGTATGATACTCAATCTAGTTGGAATAATCACATTACTGGTTGCATTGATAGTTATCTTCAGTCTCAAATCTGTATTGATACGTCCGTTGTAAGTGATAGTAGTGAAAGTTACATTTCTAGGTGCGTTTTTGATAAACGGAGAACTAGTAGTGAAAGCGGGAGGTCCAGTATACGAACCCCCGCGAAGAGTAGTGATTTAACTCTAAGAGAAAGGTCTAATGATCTCGATGCAACTCAAAAATACAGGCATTTGTGGGTTCAATGCGAAAATTGTTATGGATTAAATTATAAGAAATTTTTGAAATCAAAAATGAATATTTGTGAACAATGTGGATATCATTTGAAAATGAGTAGTTCAGAAAGAATCGAAGTTTCGATCGACCCTGGCACTTGGGATCCTATGGATGAAGACATGATCTCTCTGGATCCCATTGGATTTCATTCGGAGGAGGAGCCTTATAAAGATCGTATTGATTCTTATCAAAGAAAGACAGGATTAACTGAGGCTGTTCAAACAGGCGTAGGTCAACTAAACGGCATTCCCGTAGCAATTGGGGTTATGGATTTTCAGTTTATGGGGGGTAGTATGGGATCCGTAGTCGGGGAGAAAATCACCCGTTTGATTGAGTACGCTACTAATCAATTTCTACCTCTTATTATAGTGTGCGCTTCGGGGGGGGCGCGCATGCAAGAAGGAAGTTTGAGCTTGATGCAAATGGCTAAAATATCGTCTGCCTTATATGATTATCAATCAAATAAAAAGTTATTGTATGTATCAATCCTTACATCTCCTACTACTGGTGGGGTAACGGCTAGTTTTGGTATGTTGGGAGATATCATTATTGCCGAACCAAATTCCTACATTGCATTTGCGGGTAAAAGAGTAATTGAACAAACATTGAATAAAACAGTACCCGAAGGTTCACAAGCGGCTGAATATTTATTCCAGAAGGGCTTATTCGACCTAATTGTACCACGTAATCTTTTAAAAAGCGTTCTGAGCGAGTTATTTAAGCTCCACGCCTTCTTTCCTTTGAATTCCAATTCAATCAAGTAGAGCGTACTAAGTTCAATTATGTTATTTGTAGAAAACAACTGGTTAGCTTATCGGAATCAAATCAAAGTAACTTAAAGAATGGAGTTTTCTTTGGTGACCTAAGATCTAATTATGTAGAAAGAATCAAAAGTTGCGGATAACTCTTTTTTTTTTTTTTACCTAGATTCCCGAATTACTAATTAAGAAGTCTCTATCAACAAGATAAAAGCGTGAGTTCTTCCTTTCGTGAAATTAGGCAAATAAAACGAATTTCGTCTTACGTATATAATAAAATTCAAATATAAAAATAGAGAAAAGATAGATATATAGTTTTCTATACTTTCTCCATCCCCCGAAAATCCCATTTTCACTAAAAAAATCCCGGTTGTGTCGCATCCTAACGAATCTTTCGCTAATTTGTAAGAAACTCTTTCCTTATGAAATTAGAAGACAAGAGCAAAACACAAAGAAATGAAGAAAAAGAATAAAGTTGATTATCATACGTATCTTTCATGTAGATAGATGAATAAGTCCATTTATTTAGTTCTACATTCCTTGGACTTATTCCATATACTCACTTAGATATATAGATACTTATATCTCTAATAAGAATTTTCCAATTGAATTCATTAATAATAACTACGAATTCATACTAATTACAATTCTTAATTATAATTAGTATAAATATAAAATATGATATTAAAAAAAATAATAACAGGTACAAATAGTAAATCGAGGTACCCATTTTATGATAACTTTCAATTTTCCCTCTATTTTTGTGCCTTTAGTAGGCCTAGTATTTCCGGCAATTGCAATGGCTTCTTTATTTCTTCATGTTCAAAAAAACAAGATTGTTTAGATCTGGTGGGACCCAACCTCATCCGGTTTTTTGAAATTTAGACTTGTAGCATAAGACAGATATTTATTTCGGGAAATATGGTATAACATGCGATTTCCGCCGAACATAAAGGAAAAAGTTCTTATGCCTGCAGAAAATGATCTATGGGTAAATGAATTCTAGCTAGTTTCAAATAGATCAGGATCGCTGGATGTCTAAAATGGAAAGTTGGTGGATCTATATGTATACTTGGGATGATATGAAGGGTATGTTATTATTTTAGATCTAACCGATTTGATGAATTACTCCTAAAGGTTCCCGTCAAACTAGTGCTAGTTCACATCAAACTAGCGCTAGTTGATGAGAGTTCCTTCGGAAACAAAAAAAGTCAAGTCAAAATCATTGGGAGTATTCTCTCAATTCCAATAAAACGAAATCGGATCAAGTATGAGTTGGCGATCAGAACATATATGGATAGAACTTATAACGGGGTCTCGAAAACTAAGTAATTTTTGCTGGGCCCTTATCGTTTTTTTAGGTTCATTAGGATTCTTATTGGTTGGAACTTCCAGTTATCTTGGTAGAAATTTGATATCTTTTGTTCCGTCTCAGCAAATCATTTTTTTTCCACAAGGCATCGTGATGTCTTTCTACGGGATCGCGGGTCTCTTTATTAGTTCCTATTTGTGGTGCACAATTTCCTGGAATGTAGGTAGTGGTTATGATCGATTCGATAGAAAGGAAGGAATAGTGTGTATTTTTCGTTGGGGATTTCCTGGAAAAAATCGTCGCATATTCCTCCGATTCCGTATAAAAGATATTCAATCCGTTAGAATAGAAGTTAAAGAGGGTATTTATGCTCGTCGTGTCCTTTATATGGACATCAGAGGCCGGGGGGCTATTCCGTTGACCCGTACTGATGAGAATTTGACTCCACGAGAAATTGAACAAAAAGCCGCGGAATTGGCCTATTTCTTGCGCGTACCAATTGAAGTCTTTTGAGAAAAGGAACTGGGCTGAAAAACGAATGCTTTCTCAGCAGGAGGGAAAAATGCAAGAATCCTGTTTTTTCTATAAGATAACTTAACTGAAGTTTCGTCAGAACGTTCAGTCCAGCTAAAGCCCACGTATATGGAACAACCCTAAAACAAAACCCTTTTGTTTAAGTTCAATATTTGGTGGAAGTGGTACTTTAGATGCAGATAAATCATATCTTGTTAATTATTTTATTTCCTTTTTGTCAATCGACCTTTTTTTCTCCTTTTATTTGTGTTCTTTACTAACCAATAATGGGTTTTCAATGATAACCGGACCATTTCTGTCTTGTTTTTCCGCTCATTTTTTTGATCATCACAATATCTTTCTCTCAATTATTCGATTCTTGGCTATGGGGAATCGTTGGAATTTTTTCGACATATTGGATATTTTGATAGAAAAGGAGTTCTTTCGCTTCAAAATCTTAACTTAATAATATTCAGTACTTAAAGTACTTCTTTCGGTCATTCATCAAAAGGAGACACTTGTTTGTAATTTGATGAATTGAGATATCTGGAAACAATATTTTGGATTATTTCTTCATTCGAATTCGAAGTGGAGTCTTAGTCTATTTCTCTTTCTAGCTTTCTAGATTCAAACAAAATACAAAAAAATAGATTCATAGGTTTGATAACTTGTCTAGAACTCATGTTTGAAAGAAATATTCGATCCCATAGAGTCGACAAATGAAGTGGGTTAATTAAAAATTCACAGGTGAAAAATGGCAAAAAAGAAAGCATTCACTCCTCTTTTGTATCTTGCATCTATAGTATTTTTGCCTTGGTGGATTTCTCTCTCATTTACTAAAAGTATGGAATCTTGGGTTACTAATTGGTCGAATACTGGTCAATCCGAATTTTTTTTGAACGATATTCAAGAAAAAAGTATTCTAGAAAAGTTCATAGAATTGGAGGAAATCCTCTTTTTGGACGAAATGATCAAGGAATACTCGGAGACACATCTACAAAAGCTTCCTATAGGAATCCACAAAGAAACGATCCAATTAATCAAGATATACAATGAGGATCGTATCCATACGATTTTGCACTTCTCGACAAATATAATCTGTTTTATTATTCTAAGCGGTTATTCTATTTTGGGTAATGAAGAACTTGTTATTCTTAACTCTTGGGCTCAGGAATTCCTATATAACTTAAGTGATACAGTAAAAGCTTTTTCAATTCTTTTATTAACCGATTTATGTATCGGATTTCATTCACCCCACGGTTGGGAACTAATGATTGGTTCTGTCTACAAAG